GCATTTGACTCCGTACTATTGAAAGATTTAACCGCACGTTTGAAAAATATCCCAAAAAGTGAAATGAATGCTCGAATAATTGGTTTATATGGATCGTTCCTGGTTGAGACCAAACATCAAAATGACATTGCCATAAATGGATAAGATAGTATTTCCATTTATTCATCAAAAGGGGCACATTCTTTGAAACCAGAATGGATTTTCCTCGATATCTAACATAATGAATGAAAGGATCCTTGAAGAATGATAAGGTAGACGAAAAATCCTTAGCAAAGACTTCTACAAGATGTTCTATTTTTGCATAGAAATAGATTCGCTCAAAAAGAATGCTAAAAGATATTAATCGTAAATGAGAGGATTTGTTATGTAGAAAAAGGAAGATAGATTCGTATTCACATACATAAAAATTATATAAGAACAAGAAAAATCTTGGATTACTTTTTGAAAAAGTAGAAATCGAGTTTTTTGGAGTAATAAAAGTATTCCAATTACAATACTCATAAAGAAAGAACCTTAATAAATGAAAGAAAGGGGCATCTTTCACCCAGTATCGAAGGGTTTGAACCAAGATTTCCAGATAGATAGGATAGGGTATTCGTACATTTGACACATAATTTAAATATGTAAATTTATCCTCGAAAAATGGAAAAATTGAATGAATTGATCGCAAATTATTATAAGATTTTACGATTTCTGCCTCCTCTAAGGAAGAACTTAATTGTAGGGAAAATGGAATTTCCACGACGACGGCAAAAACCTCTGATATTTTTTGAGAATACAAATTCTTCTTATACCCAAATTGATTTTTGTTAGAATCATTAGCAGAAATAATCAAATGATTCTGTTGATACATTCGAGTAATTAAACGTTTTACAATTAATAAACTAGATTTATTGTCATAACCTACATTTTCCACCAAAATTGATCTATTTATATTTAAATCATGACCATAAGCGAGTCCATAAATATACTCCCGAAAAATAAGTGGGTATAGGAAGTCCTGCTGGCGAGATCTATCTAGTTCTAAATATACTTGATATTCTTCCATTTTTGAAATTCAATTTGGTCAAAGGATCAGGGATTCATTGGATTATCAAATGATACATAGTGCGATACAGTCAAAACAGAGTATTCTATATTCGAATTAGAATCAAAAATGAATATGAAGAGATACCTAGAAAACAAGTAAAACCCATCAACGGACTCTCTCTCCTCGCTTTTTCCATCTAATTGTTCTAGGATAACAAGCTAGTTAGAAATCCTTTATTTTCTCAGCCCAATCGCTCTTTTGATTTTGGAAAAAAAAAAAAGAATATCTTTATCAATATACTCTTTCTTCTACACATTTATCGCCACCTCATAATGGAGAATAGCTAATAGTTAGGACTCATAACAAAAATCAATAATCCATTCGTGGGAAAAGCTTTTCCCCCATCAAGCACTAATCTATTTTTAACATACAATTAGATGGGGGAATCATTCAAATTCAAAATGAAAACTCGTTGCTTTTTGTTTCCCTATAATTGGAGCCGCCAAGCTCTATCCCTTTATTAATTCAACCCAACTGAATTTTTTTTGTTTCGAGCCAAAGAATTCAAAGAAAAATTTTGGCCGGATCCAATAAGAATGAAATATTTTTTGAATTCGCCATTGATACGACATGCTGCTTTTTCCATTCATTCCTTTCTGGATCAGTCGTGGTCTTACAAACTCTACCGATGGTATGGACGAACCAATTGCTTCATAGAAATGTGTAAAAAATTGAATCGCGCTTAAAAGCCGAGTACTCTACCATTGAGTTAGCAACCCTACTAAAATTAAGAAAATAGGATGTGTAGATCCAATCGCAATAAAAAGGAAAAAAAAAAGATTGAATTGTCTAATAAAATATGACATTAAAATAGAAAAATAGAAAGAAAAAAAATTCAAAATGTCGAAGGCGAATCGATTCTGAACATACAAATGAACAGATCAGATGAAAATAAAAGAAATTTTCTCAAATAAAAAAGAAAATCCAAAATTATAGATCACCTCTTTGTTTTCTTTGTTTACTATGTTATACATTTTTATTTTTTTTTTTCTATTTACCTTTTTTACCTTTGAATCAAAAAAGAACTTCTTGTTTGTATCACAGAAAATACAACGAACCCACTATTTGATGAAGTAAAAAAAAAAAGCATATGGAACGGTAACGTGAATAAATGGATCGATTTATTCACGATCGGATTATATTTGTTTGAGACACTGTTGTCAATATTAGTGTTGAAAAAAGAATACAATCAAGAAAACAAACGAACGAATTAAAATTAGAAGATGAAATCTTAATATTCTATTTATACTTAATATTTAATTATATTATTAATTATAAATTTTTAATTATAAATTTATTATTATTTCTATTATTATTTAATTTAATTTTCTATTTAATTATTATGTTATAATTATGAATTTAAAATAGAAATTCTATTCTAAACTAAAAAATTATAGAATAAAAAATTAT